GCAACATTACCTATTGATAAATCCCTAACTTTAGGTCTTTTTTAAATTGATTGATTCAATTGTGAAATAAAATATCACGACGTATGTATCTAGGGAACAGTCGCTTCAAAGTGAATTCTCCCTAGATACATCTATTCAATTAAATTATGAATCTATGCTGATTCCGAATATATATATGAATTGTCCTAAATATTCAAAACCCTTTTTTTGGCCTTTTTCTAAAAAAAAACATGAAAAAAATCCAATGGATTTAAAACTTATTTTTCGGTAAATCAATTACGAAATTTTTTTCTAGAATCTCTAAAATTTGTTTGACATCTTCTATGCGAAAATGCTCCATTTTCATAAGATCTTCTTGGCTGTTATTCAAAAGGTCCAACAATGTATATATATTGGACCTTTTGAGACAATTATAGATCCTGGGAGGCAATTCTGATTGGTCAATAAAAATCGATTTCAACGCCATTTTTTTTTTATTTTTTGTTAGTTTAGCCAATTTATCATAAAAGGTAAAAGGGGGTAAAGGAAACATGTGTTGATTGTCCTCTAAATTTAGATTTTCTTCTTTGGTATGTAAAAAGGGAATCAATAAATCAATCAAATTCCGGGAGGCTTCGTGAAGTGCTTCTTTAGGAGTTAAACTTCCATTTGTCCATATTTCGAGAAATAGTATTTCTTTGTTACCATTTTCATAAGAATGAATACTATGATTCGCATTTCGAACAGGCATGAATACAGGATCTATAGGATAACTTCCATCTTGAAAGGTATTTGGCGCTTTTATAAGATATCCGCGATTCTTCTCTATTTGTAATCCAATAACCAACTCAATGGGTTCTGTCAAGCTAGCTATATGCTGTGTATTATCGACGATTTCTACATAAGGCGGTAAGATGATATCTTGAGCAGTTACATATCCAGGGCCTCTGACACAAATAGACGCCTCACAAGTTCCATAGAGATTACTTCTCAATACGATTTCTTTCAAATTCATTAAAATTTCATGTACTGATTCTTGAATACCCGTTATCGTAGAATATTCGTGTGATATTTTCTCAGATTTTGCGCGTGTGATACATGTTCCTTCGATTTCTCCAAGCAAAGCCCTTCGCATCGCAATGCCTATTGTGTCTGCTTGACCTTTCATAAGCGGAGACAGAATAAAGCGCCCATAAAAAAGACGCTTACTGTCTGCTGCTGATTCAACACACTTCCACTGTAGTGTCCGAGTAGATACTGTTATTTTCTCTCGAACCATAATAATATTATTTGATCAGATCATTGAATCATTTATTTCTCTTGTTTCTCTTACTATTCAAATATCTTCCTTTTTTATTTCTACACACGTCTTTTTTTCGGGGGTCTACAGCCATTATGTGGCATAGGGGTTACATCCCGTACGAAAGTTAATAGTATACCACTTCTGCGAATAGCTCGTAATGCTGCGTCTCTTCCGAGACCTGGACCTTTAATCATGACTTCTGCTCGTTGCATACCTTGATCTACTACTGCACGAATAGCATTTGCCGCTGCGGTTTGAGCAGCAAACGGTGTCCCTCTTCTTGTACCTCCGAAGCCACAAGTACCGGCAGAGGACCAAGAAACCACCCGCCCGCGTACATCTGTAACAGTCACAATGGTATTATTGAAACTTGCTTGAATATGAATAACCCCCTTTGGTATTTTACGTGTACTCTTACGTGAACCAATACGTCCACGTGAACCCCTTTTCGGTATAGCTTTTGCCATATTTTATGATCTCATAAATTTGAGTCAGAGATATATGGATATATCCATTTCATGTCAAAACAGATTCCCTATTTGTATATCAGGTCTTTAACGAGTTTGATTATCCTTGTCTTTGTTTATGTCTTGGGTTGGAACAAATTACTATAATTCGTCCCCGACGACGGATTAGTCGACATTTTTCACAAATTTTACGAACGGAAGCTCTTATTTTCATATTTGCCACTCCTTACTTTAATTTTGAATCCACTTTTTGGAAGAAAATAAGTTTCTTGAAATTTTCGATTTCGAATCGTATTCCTACGAAAGAAATGGTGAAGTTAAAAAACACCTAATCTTTCGAATCTTTGTTGCGGAGTCGATAAATTATACGACCTCTGGTTGAATCATAACGACTTACTTCAATTTTTACTCTATCTCCTGGCAGTATCCGTATAAAACTACGTCGGATCTTTCCTGAAACATAACCTAGAATCATATCTTCATTATCTAAACGAACCCGGAACATACCGTTGGGAAGCGATTCAGTAATTAAACCTTCATGAATCCATTTTTGTTCTTTCATTCCAGGTAAAACCCCCTTGAAGTATCAACTAGTGGAGGAAGAACCCTATTAGAGAACCCACCCCTTCTCTTTTCTTTTTCACAAAAAAGAAGTTTCATATCGGATATTAGAAAGATTACCATATATAACACAAAATTTCTCCGCCTATTCTTTCTAGTCGAGCCTCTCGGTCTGTCATTATACCTCGAGAAGTAGAAAGAATTACAACCCCCATCCCACCTAAAATTCTAGGAATTCTTTGATAGTTAGAATAGATTCGTAGACCCGGCCGACTTATCCGTTTTAAATTTAAAAGATTTCTATAAGTCCTTTTCCTATTCCTTCTATGTCGTAGGGTTAAAACCAAAAAATATTTGTTGTTCTCTCGATGTTTTCTCACATTTTCGAGAAAACCCTCTCGTAAAAGTATTTTAACAATACTTTGGCTGATATTAGTAGATGCTACTCGAACCACGCTTTTTCTATACATATCGGCATTTCGTATAGAAGTTATTATGTCAGCAATAGTATCACTACTCATGATTAATTAAAATTATTGGTGCCTCCAAATTTCGATATAATCAACATGTTTTTCTTTTTTTTTTTTTTACGTGTTTGTTTATAAATATTAATTTTGAAAGGTATATACGTGAGAGAAAATCTACTAAATGAATCTTAATCTATTTCTTTTAAATACCCTACTATAACCATATCGTGGTCTTATTTTATAATACCTCGGGAGCTAATGAAACTATTTTAGTAAAATTGAACTGTCTCAATTCTCGGGCAATCGCACCAAAAACTCGAGTTCCTTTTGGATTTCCTTCTTGATCAATCACAACTGCAGCATTGTCATCATATCGTATTATCATACCGTTGTCACGTTTAAGTTCTTTACAAGTACGGACAATTACAGCTCTGACCACTTCTGATCTTTCTAGAGGCATGTTTGGAACTGCGTCTTTGATCACAGCAACAATAACGTCACCAATATGAGCATATCGACGATTGCTAGCTCCGATGATTCGAATACACATCAATTCTCGAGCCCCGCTGTTATCTGCTACATTCAAATGGGTTTGAGGTTGAATCATATCATTTTTTTATCTGTTTTTTACAATACAAAGGTCGAAGAAAAAAAGAAATATTATTTGTCCAAAAAAAGAAACCTGCACCCACTATTTTTAAGTTTTTAAGTAAGGCCTATTTCTTTTTTATCCCAAAATGATAAATTGAGCTCGTATAGGCATTTTGGACGCTGCTATTGAAATAGCCCTTCTGGCTATAGTTTCTGTTACTCCACCCATTTCATAAAGGATTCGACCTGGTTTAACAACCGCTACCCAATATTCGGGAGAGCCTTTACCTGAACCCATACGTGTTTCTGCGGGTCTTACTGTAACCGGTTTATCTGGAAATATACGAACCCATATTTTTCCACCGCGACGTGCATTTCGTGTCATTGCTCGTCGACCTGCTTCTATTTGTCTAGATGTGATCCAAGCGGGTTCAAGTGCCTGAAGAGCGTATTTACCAAAACAAATAGTATTACCTCGATAAGATATTCCCTTCATTCTTCCTCTATGTTGTTTACGGAATCTGGTTCTTTTGGGGTTATAGTTGATGGTTTGTTTTGAATTCCATCTCTACTACAGAACCGGACGTGAGAGTTTCTTCTCATCCAGCTCCTCGCGAATAAAATAAATTCAAATTAAAGATTTTGAGTTCAATTTGAATTCTATTCAGATATAATATTATGCATAGATGTATTTATATTTAATTTTAATAACTGAATCATGGATTTCATTTAATCTAGATCAAATCTTATTAATTTGTATATCTTGATTTGTCTATTTTGTTTGTATAGATATATATAATAATAATAATGAAATTAAATATATATATTAATAACTATTAATATTAATAACTATAACTAAACTATTTTTTCTTCTATTTATCGATATTAGAATCTTAAAAGGAATCTTTTTTTTGTTTTACTCTTTATCGTATTGGATTGACCCAAATTTAGCAATCCAAGAAAATAAAGTTTTCGCGGGCGAATATTTACTCTTTACATTTCTATTTCAGTTCTATCATTCGTTCATAACTTTTCCGAATAGATGAATTGGTCTCTGGTCGGTTCCGCCATCCCGATCAATGAATCATTCAAATTCATTTTCATAGAATCTTTTGAATTCACAGGTTCCGTCGTTCCCATCGCTTCTTATTTAATGGTTAGGTCTGAATTCTACAATGGAGCTATTAGTTCTTGAGTCAATATTCTTAGTCTTTATTGGCTCGAAGCTCTTTATTTTTTGTTCGATGAGCAGATCCATTTAATGATGAATCCGTATTGATGCTTTATTACACAGATTTTTTATGAGATGACTCATAGACCTTACATATTGGAATTATATATCATCAATATTTTCTTTCTTCCTCTCATCCTTCCATTTATCCATACCCTTTCTTTTTTTTATTATTAACAATTTAGAAGCAGATTTTTTAATAAATTAAAAAAGATTTCAGTTGCTACAACAATATGAACAATATATCATATCTTGACTGGTTCTTTGGATCCAGATAATACGAAGTGATGAGTTGGTTATTACTTCTATAGTTATTTGTTTATACTATGGGGCTGGTTTTTATACTAACCCTCAAAAAACCAACGAGTCACACACTAAGCATAGCAATTTTATCAAAAGAT